TCAACGAATTAGAACAACAGGAAGGAGAAAGTGAAGAAGAAGTACCAATAGATTATCAGATTCGTTCAAGAAAAGCCAAACGTGTAGTGATTTTTACTGATAACCGGGGAAATACCGATCCTAATAATAAGGATACTAATAATTCTAATAAAAGAGACGAAGTAGCTTTGATACGATATTCGCAACAATCTGATTTTCGTCGAGACATAATCAAAGGTTCAATGCGAGCCCAAAGATGTAAAACAGTTATTTGGGAACTTTTTCAAGCAAATGCACATTCTCCGCTTTTTTTGGACAGAATAGACAAATCACACCCTTTTTTTTTTGATATCTCCGAACTGATAAAACTCATTTTTAGAAATTGTATAGGAAAGGGAGCAGAATTCAAAATTTCAGATTATACAGAAGAAGAAATAAAAGAAAGGGAAAAAAAGGAAAAGGACAAAAAAGAAGAGAACAAAAGAAAAGAGAAAGCGCGGATAGAAGTAGCAGAAGCCTGGGATACCATTCCATTTGCTCAAGTAATAAGAGGTTCCATGTTAATAACTCAATCGATTCTTAGAAAATATATTATATTACCGTCATTGATAATAGCTAAAAATATTGGCCGTATGCTATTATTACAATTTCCTGAGTGGTCTGAGGATTTAAATGAATGGAATAAAGAAATGCATGTTAAATGCACCTATAATGGTGTTCAATTATCAGAAACAGAATTTCCGAAAAATTGGTTAATAGACGGTATTCAAATAAAGATGCTATTTCCTTTCTGTCTGAAACCCTGGCACAGATCTAAGCCACGGTCCTCTCATATAGATCGAATCAAAAAGAAAGGACAAAAAGATGATTTTTTTTTTTTAACGGTTTGGGGAATGGAAGCTGAACTTCCTTTTGGTTCTCCCCAAAAACGGCCTTCCTTTTTTGAACCCATTTTTAAGAAACTCGAAAAAAAAATTGGAAAATTGAAAAAAAAGTATTTTATATTTCTAAAAGTTTTAAAAGAAAGAACAAAATTTCTAAATATCTCAAAAAAAACAAAAAAATGGATTATCAAGGGCATTCCGTTTTTAAAAAAAATAAAAAAAGAACTCTCAAAAGTAAATCCAATTCTATTATTTAGATTGAGAGAAATATATAAATCAAGCGAAACTAAAAAAAAAAAAGAAAAAGATTCTATAACCCGCAATCATATAATTCATAAATCCTTTAGTCGAATTCAATCTACATATTGGACAAATTTTTTACTGACAGAAAAAAAAATGAAAGATCTGACTGATAGAACAAGCACAATCAGAAATCAAATAAAAAGAATTACAAAAAATAAAAAAAAAGTGACTCCAGAAATAAATGATAGTCCTAATAAAACAAGTTATAATGCTAAAAGATTCGAATCACCAAATTGGCAAATATTAAAAAGAAGAAATACTCGATTAATCCGTAAATTACATTATTTTATAAAATTTTTCACTGAAAGGATATACGCAGATATCCTTCTATCTATTATTAATATTCCCAGAATTAATATACAACTTTTTGTTGAATCAACAAAAAAAATGATTGATAAATCCATTTACAATAATAAAAAAAATAAAAAAAGAATTAATAAAACAAATCAAAATAAAATGAATTTTATTTCGACTATAAAAAAGTCACTTTATAATATTAGTAATAAGAATTCACAGAATTTTTTTGACTTATCCTCCTTGTCACAAGCATATGTATTTTACAAAATATCACAAACACAAGTTCTTAACTTGTATAAGTTAAGATCTATTCTTCAATATCACGGAACGTCTTTTTTTCTTAAGACTTCAATAAAAGATTATTTTGGAAAACAAGGAATAATTCATTATGAATTAAGACATAAGAAACTTCGGAATTCTGGAATAAATCAATGGAAAAACTGGTTAAGAGGTCATTATCAATACCATTTATCTCAGATTAGATGGTCTAGATTAATAGCAGCAAAATGGAAAAATAGAATCAATAAATGTCGTACAATTCAAAATCAAGATTTAAACAAAGAGAATTCATATGAAAAAGACCTATTAATTCATTACAAAAAACAAAACGATTACGAAGTATATTCATTACCAAATCAAAATGAGAATTTTCAAAAATACTATAGATATAATCTTTTATCTTATAGATCTATTAATTATGAAAATAAGAGGGACCCATATATTTATGGATCACCATTCCAAGTAAATAAGAATCGAGAGAGTTTTTATAATTACAACACACATAAACATAAGGGCAAATTTTTTGATATACTAGGGGATATCCCTATCAAAAATTATTTAGGAAAAAGTGATATTATGTATATGGAAAAAAATCCGGATCGAAAATATTTTGATTGGAAAATTCTCCATTTTTGTCTTAAAAAGAAAATCGATATTGAGGCCTGGATCAAGATCGATACCAACAAGAATAAAAATACTAAAACCGGGACTAATAATTATCAAATAATTGATAAAATTGATAAAAAAGATCTTTTTTA